ATCCATGACTGTTTATGTCTCTAGCATGACCACTTGATGAAATTGGAGGGAAGTGGAGTAAATGGCCGATACTACTGGAAGGATTCCTCTTTGGATAATAGGTACTGTAGCTGGTATTCTTGTGATCGGTTTAGTAGGTATTTTCTTTTATGGTTCATATTCTGGATTAGGTTCATCCCTGTAGTAATAGGATGAATTGAGTTGTAGACATGAAAGCCTAGGAACTCAACGGGATTCCCTTCTTTGTTTGTATGATTCAAAGGGAAAGGGCCCGTTGGGTTCTTAAGAATCAGAGTCTTTTTTCGTCTAAATGACAAAGTGGATTTCTTTTTCTGCTGTTTCAAAAAACTCCATTCTATTTTTTCCGATAATGCTTTTGAAAAATGAACTTCATTAATTCATTCAGACCACCTGTTCCTTGATCTTGATAGTATCTATGGGTACTTTCCAAGTTAGAAGAAAGCGGGAATCACTCAATTTCCGGGATTCTATATATTTCTGTAGATTAGATATCGTACAAATACTTTTGATACTCTTACCTATTTATTTTAGTATCTCAGAAAAATTGAAATTTTTTATAAGTTCATTGAATAAGTTCTATTTAATCAATAAAATGAGATTCCATCTTTTTTTGTTTGTCCACTACTTTATTGTACGCAATAAATCGAAAAAAAAAGTTCTGATACATCTGGAAAACCAAAACCAAGACTAGGAATTTTTGACGAACAGGATAAAAAATCATTACTCTTCCGACACAAGAAAAGAAATTTTCTACACCCCTTTCTTGTGTCGAAGACTAGGAAGACGAATAATACCTCCTAGTCTTATTTGTTCCCCGCATTTATAGTTCGGTCTATATACCCGCTTACTTGTGCCTTACTTATCCTAATATCTATCTTATGCGAATATCTATCCCAATTTTAGTCTATTTGAGAGCCATTTTATGACATTGAAATCTGGCATATAGTAACATAGTCAATTCAATTTGGCTAAAAAAAATAAAGAAAGAGGTGGTAAAGTCATAAAGTTAAATAGTCTTCTTCAAACAAAAATCTACCTATTATAACCAGGAATGCGGTACAAGGGATTCCCTGAAACTCAAAGAACAAGTAAATAAAAGGTTTTTCAGAATTCCATTTTTTTGGATCATACATAATCGACAACAAGAATTTGGTTCTTTTTATGAACCTGATGTCGATAAATCTGCGAATCTAGAAATTCATTTCGGCCAATTGAACCTTCTCGAACTGTTTCTTTTTAAGAACCAAAAATATTTGTGCCAAAATAACAGATGCCAAGAAGAACAAAAGACCTTGAACACGTAATGGATCTTGAAGTACTATTTCTGCATCTCCCTGACCAAACCCACCCACATTAGGATTACTTGTTAATGGTTGATCAAATTTGATGGATTCGCCCTCTGAAACAAGAAGTTCTGGTCCTGGAGGGATAATATCAACCACTTGGCGTCCATCCGACGGATCTGTTATGGTTATTTCATATCCCCCTTTTTCTTTTCGTACGATTTTACTTACTATACCCGCTCCCGTAGCATTATAAACTGTATTGTTACTCTTGCTTCCGTCGGGATAAATCTGACCCCTTCCCCTATTCCCACCTACGTATATAGGATATTTTAAGAAGTGAACATCTTTCTTAGTAGCGGGGTCGGGGGAAAGAATAGGAAAGGCGATTTCACTATATTTCTGACCAGGGATAGGCCCTATCACAAGAATATTTTTTTTATTAGGGCGATAGCTCTGAAAAGACAAATTGCCTATCTTTTCTTTCATCTCGGGAGAAATACGATCGGAAGGAGCTAATTCAAACCCCTCCGGTAAAATAAGAACAGCCCCCACATTCAAACCCCCTTTCTTACCATTAGCAAGAACTTGTTTTACTTGCTTATCATAAGGAATTCGAACAACTGCTTCAAATACAGTATCAGGAAGTACCGTTTGTGGAACCTCAATATCCACGGGCTTATTAGCTAAATGGCAATTGGCACATACAATACGCCCAGTTGCTTCTCGTGGATTTTCATAACCCTGCTGCGCAAAAATAGGATATGCTATTGAAATGGATGTCCGAGTTATGATATATATCATGAGCGATACGGAAATAGATCGAGTAATCTGTTCCTTTAGCCAAGAAAAAGTATTTCTAGTTTGCATGGTCTAATCATTGATCCGAAAATTTCTACAATAAATTGGGTAGGTCCCTAGTATAGTTCCCTATCCACGATTCTGCTATTTACTGGAATCATTTTACTGGAATACTATAGGATAAAAATCCCCCGGCTAGAAAGTTTTTAATGCTTATGTAGAACTACTAAGAAACATTCGAATTGGATTAAATTGGATCATTTATCAATCATTCATTGAATGATAAATAACTACAAGTGACGGAGATACACGATTTAAATAACGGAAAATCCAATATTTTAAAATAGTATCGAGAATAACTGGAAAAGTGGAAACAAGACCAGATATAATTTGATCATTATGAACAAATCCAAAATCTTTGTAGACAGAACCAATCATTAGTTCCCAACCATGGGGTGAATGAAATCCGATACATAAATCGGTTACTAAAAGAATCAAAAAAGCTTTTACTGTATCACTTAAGTTATATAGGAATTCCTGAGCCCAAGAGTTAAGAACAAGAAGTTCTTCATTACCTAAAATAGAATAACCGCTTAGAATACCAAAACAGATTATATTTGTCGAAAAATGCAAAATCGTATGGATGCGATCCTCATTGTGTATCTTGATTAATTGGATCGTATCTTTGTGGATTCCTATAGGAAGCTTTTGCAAATGTGTCTCCGAGTATTCCTTGATCATTTCGTCCAAGAAGAGGGTTTCCTCCAATTCTATGAACTTTTCTAGAATACTTTTTTCTTGAATATCATTCAAAAAAATTTCGGATTGACCAGTATTCGACCAATTAGTAACCCAAGATTCCATGCTTTTAGAAAATGAGAGAGAAATCCACCAGGGCAAAAATACTATAGATGCAAGATACAAAAGAGGAGTGAATGCTTTCTTTTTTGCCATTTTTCACCTGTGAATTTTTAATTACCCCACTTCATTTGTCGACTCTATGCTATGCGATCAAATATTTCTTTCAAACATGAGTTTTAGACAAGGTATCAAACCTATGAATCTATTTTATTTGTGATTTTGTTTGAATCTAGAATAGAAAGAATACAGAAATGGACTAAGACTCCACGTCAAATTCGAATGAAGAAATAATCCAAAATATTGTTTCCAGATATCTCAATTCACCAAATTCCAAACAAGTGTCTCCTTTCGATGAATGACCGAAAGAAATACTTTAAGGAATGAATATTATCGAGATTTTGAGACGAAAGAACTCCTTTTCTATCAAAATATCCAATATTTCGAAAAAATGCCAATTATCAAAAGACTTCAATTGGTACGCGTAAGAAATAGGCCAATTCCGCGGCTTTTTGTTCAATTTCTCGTGGAGTCAAATTCTCATCAGTACGGGTCAAGGGAATAGCTCCCCGGCCTCTGATGTCCATATAAAGGACACGACGAGCATAAATACCCTCTTTAACTTCGATTCTAACGGATTGAATATCTTTTATGCGGAATCGGAGGAATATGCGACGATTTTTTCCAGGAAATCCCCAACGAAAAATACACACTATTCCTTCCTTTCTATCGAATCGATCATAACCACTACCTACATTCCATGAAATTGTGCACCACAAATAGGAACTAATAAAGAGACCCGCGATCCCGTAGAAAGACATCACGATCCCTTGTGGAAAAAAAAGGATTTGCTGAGACGGAACAAAAGATATCAAATTTCTACCAAGATAACTGGAAGTTCCAACCAATAAGAATCCTAATGAACCTAACAAAACGATAAGGGCCCAGCAAAAATTACTTAGTTTTCGAGACCCCGTTATAAGTTCTATCCATATATGTTCTGATCGCCAACTCATACTTGATCCGATTGCATTTTATTGGAATTGAGAGAATACCCCCAACGATTTTGACTTTACTTTTTTTTCGAAGGAACTCTCATCAACTAGCACTAGTTTGATGTGAACTAGCACTAGTTTGATGTGAACCTTTAGGAGTAATTCATCAAATTGATTAGATCTAAAATAATAATATACCCTTCATATGATCCCAATATACACATTGATATAGATCGACCATTAGCCATCCAGATCCAGCGATCCTGATCTATTTGAAACTAGCTAGAATTCATTTACCCATAGATCATTTTCTGCAGGCATAAGAGCTTTTTCCTTTATGTTCGGCGGAAATCCCATGTTATACCATATTTCCCAAAATAAATATCTGTGTTATGCTACAAGTCTAACTTTCAAAAAAAAAACGGATGAGATTGGATTGGGTCCCCTCAGATCTAAACAATCTTGTTTTTTTGAACATGAAGAAATAAAGAAGCCATTGCAAGTGCCGGAAATACTAGGCCTACTAAAGGCACAAAAATAGAGGGAAAATGGAAAGTTATCATAAAATGGGTACCTCGGTTTACTATTTGTACCTGTTATTATTTTTTTTTAATATCATATTTTCTATTTCTACTAATTATAATTAAGAATTGTAATTATTATGAATTAATTCAATTTGAAAATTCTTAGTAGAGATATAAGTATCTATATATCTAAGTGAGTATATAGAATAAGTCCAAGGAATGTAGAACTAAATAAATGGACTTATTCATCTTTCTACATGAAAGATACATATGATAATCAACTTTATTATTTTTCTTCATTTCTTTGTGTTTTATTCTTATCTTCTAATTTCATAAAGAAAGAGTTTCTTACGAATCATCAAAAGATTCGTTATAATGCGACACAACCGGGCTTTTTAGTGAAAATAGGATTTTCGGGAGATGGAGAAAGATACAAAACTATATATCTATCGTTTCCATATTTGAATTTGATTATATATGTAAGACAAAATTCCTTTTATTTTCCTAATTTCACGAAAGGAAGAACTCACGCTTTAATCTTGTTGATAGAGACTTCTTAATTAGGAATCGGGAATCTAGGTAAAAAAAAGAGTTATCCGCAACTTTGGATTCTTTCTACAATTAGATCTTAGATCACCAAAGAAAAATCCATTCTTATTTACTTTGATTCCGATAAGCTAACTACTTGTTTGCTACAAAGAAAAAATGGCACTTAGTACGCTCTACTTGATTGAATTCGAATTCAAAGGAAAGAAGGCGTGGAACTTAAATAACTCAACCAGAACGCTTTTTAAAGGATTACGTGGTACGATTAGGTCGAATAAGCCCTTCTGGAATAAATATTCAGCCGCTTGTGAACCTTCGGGTACTGTTTTATTCAATGTTTGTTCAATTACTCTTTTACCCGCAAATGCAATGTAGGAATTTGGTTCCGCAATAATGATATCTCCCAACATACCAAAACTAGCTGTTACCCCACCAGTAGTAGGAGATGTAAGGATTGATACATAAAATAACTTTTTATTTGATTGATAATCATACAAGGCAGACGATATTTTAGCCATTTGCATCAAGCTCAAACTTCCTTCTTGCATGCGCGCCCCTCCCGAAGCGCACACTATAATAAGAGGTAGAAGTTGATTGGTAGCGTACTCAATCAAACGGGTAATTTTCTCCCCGACTACGGATCCCATACTACCTCCCATAAACTGAAAATCCATAACCCCGACTGCTACGGGAATACCATTTAGTTGACCTACGCCTGTTTGAACAGCCTCAGTTAATCCCGTCTTTCTTTGATAAGAATCAATACGATCTTTATAAGGCTCCTCCTCCGAATGAAATTCAATGGGATCCAGAGAGACCATGTCTTCATCCATAGGATCCCAAGTACCGGGATCGATCGAAAGTTCGATTCTTTCTGAACTACTCATTTTCAAATGATATCCACATTGTTCACAAATATTCAATTTTGATTTCAAAAATTTCTTATAATTTAATCCATAACAATTTTCGCATTGAACCCACAAATGCTTGTATTTTTGAGTTGCATCGAGATCGTTAGACCTTTCTCTTAGAGTTAAATCACTACTCTTCGCGAGGGTTTGTATACTGGACCCCCCGATTTCACTACCCGTTCTACGTTTATCAAAAACGCACCTACAAATGTAACTGTCACTACTATCACTTACAATGGACGTATCAATACAGATTTGAGACTGAAGATAATTGTCAATGCAACTAGTAATGTTATTATTCCAACTAGAGTGAGTATCATACATGTAAGGATTGTATAAGGAATCTTCACTCGTAGATCCATTATTCATATAACTAGAATTGCCATAACTAGAAAAAGAATTCTCTAGTTCACTCAGAAAAGAATGATCCTTGTCAATCTCAAAAATCTGATTTTGAATATCAAAATAGATCGAATAACTGTCTCCATTACTATCCCTAACTAAAAAAGTATCATCAGAAATGAAATTCCGAATGTCTTTCACGCCAAATAAATGATCGACATTACTGTAACTAGAATTATCACGACCCCTCCAAGTATGAATGTTTTTAGCCCTACCTTTTCTATTCGGATCTTCACTTTCACTAGTATTTTCAATAGGACCAAGATTGTCCATTGATTTCTTTATCCCATACCTGTGTTCTAACTCCTTCTTAAACACCAGCGAATTAAACCACCATCTTTCCATAGAGTTTTCTTGCCCCCTATTTGCATAAAAATAGAATAGATGAATAGTCATTCGATCCACAATTCTTTATTTGTATTTGAATATCTTATTTCCTATCAGACTAAACATAGAAATTCAATCACTTCTAATTAAGAAGTGTGAAAAAGGATTCTCTTTTTGTGGGAATCCGGGGGTAAGACTTCACTATATATGATATAGAATGGAATCCCTTTTCATTCTAACTATAATGATAAAAGGTGGTTTTTCCTATATCTTCGCATCGAAAAAAAATATTTGTTCTTTCCTAGAAAGAATTTTTTCGTAAAATCTCGTCTAATAACTTAATAACTAACTAATAAATTAAGGTTCTATTCCAACACGGAACGAAAAAGACAATATACGGGATGGGTCAAAAGATTTGTGATACTTCGCTTGATTCAGGGAAACTCGAGGATATATAAAGAATATACCAATCCTAAGGATCCATAGGTTTAATTGTGGATTCAAGACAAGAATAGAAACATTTGAGTCTGAGATTTTCTATTTCAAATCTTGTATATCTAGAGATATATGTATTTATCCAAAATACATGCAATAGAATCTTTGTATTCGGCTCAATCCTTTTAGTAAAAGATTGGGCCGAGTTTAATTGTAATTCAATTTAAGAGAACGGAGAATAATTACTTGTTATCTTACTTATCCAAAGTATCCATTGCTGCAAACTCAAATTTGATCTCTTTCCATACCTCACAAGCGGCAGCTAGTTCAGGACTCCATTTGCTAGCCTCACGGATAATTGTATTACCCTCAGCAGCAAGATCACGTCCTTCATTAC